CATTAGAAATGAATTTTCTAACATTTGACTACGTACTGCTGAAGGATTGAGTTGCACACTTGAAAAATAACTTAAAAAATAGAGAAAATGTTTGGATAATTGGTTGATATATACCCTTTCTGGTTGAGACCACGCATAAAAATTACATTGCCATAAATGGATAAGGTAAGATTTCCATTTATTCATCAGAAGAGGCGTATCCTTTACAGCAAAAATGGATTTTGCTTTATATCTAACATAATGCATAAAAGGATCCTTGCACAACCATAAGCTTACTTGAAAATCATTAGTAAAAAGTTCTACAAGATGTTCTATTTTCTGATAGAAATTTATTCGCTCAATAAAGATACCATAGGATTTTGACCGTAAATGAGAAGATTGGTTACGTAGAAATTTCAAAATAGATTCGCATTCACATACATAAGAATTATATAGGAAAAAGAAGAATCTTAGATTATGTTTTGAAAAACTAGAAATCGATTTATTGGAGGTAATAAGACTATTAAAATTTGAATACTGATGAAGAACAAGTCGTAATAAATGCAAAGAGGAGGCATCTTTCAACCAGTCACGAAGGATTTGAACCAATATTTCCGGATGAATGGGATAAGGTATTAATACATCTGATACATAATTTAAATGTGAGAAGTTGTCCTCTAAAAAAGGAAATATCGAATGAATTGATTGTAAATTATAAGTATAAGATTTTTTTTTATTTTCTAAAGAATCTAAAAACCGTAGGGAAAATGGAATTTCCAAAACGACTGCAAATCCCTCTGACATCATTTGAGAATAATAATTCTTGTTGTGTCCAAACAATAAAATTGGATTTGAATTATTAGAAAGAATCCACAAGTGATTCTGTTGATACATTCGAAGAATTAAACGTTTCACAACTAAGAAACTATATTTTTTTTGATAACCTACATTATCAAAAAAAATAAATTTATTGAAACCGTGATCGTGAGCAAGTGCATAAATATACTCCCGAAAAAGAAGTGGGTATAGGAAGTTATATTTCCAAGATCTATGTAATTCTAAATATTTTAAATATTTTTTAAATTCTTCCATTTGAATGGAAAACGTAAACAAAAATAAAAGTAGTAATGGATTTCTTTTTGTGTGTTATCAAATGATACATAGTGCGATATAGTTAAAACAAGGTATTTTATTCTAGTTATAATAAAAAAAATTATAATAAATACCTCGGAAAAAAAAAGTAGACTAAGTACTAAGTAAAAGATTCTCATCCTTTCGTTTTCCATATCATTTTGGATATTGATTATATTAGAAATAGAAATGAAAAAGGGGTTAGAAATCCTTTATTTTTTGAAACGCAATCGCTCTTTTGATTTTGGAAAAAATCTCTTTATCAATATACTGCTTCTTCTACACATTGATTTCTATTCTATAATAGAGAATAGCTAATAGTTAGGACTCATTAAAAAAAAATAGATAATTCATGGGAAAATCTTTTCCCGTATCAGATACTAATATATTTTTAACGTATAATTAGATCGGGAAATCATTCTCAAATTATGAAAAGAAGCTCGTTTCTTTTTTTTTTCATGTAATACACTAAAAGAGTAGAATCATAAGATTCTATCCATGTATGTGCTCGACCAAATTTTGAACTCATTTTTTTTTAATTCAAAAAAGGTTTTGGATCAATTCGGTAAGAATGAAATATTCATATTCTTAGAATTGCCCATTAATATGAATACGACATGCTATTTTTTCCATTCATTCCTTTCAGGATCAGTCGTGGTCTTGCAAACCTTACCGATAGGTATTGACGAATTTTTGACTTCATACAAATGTGTAAAAGACACTAGCCGCACTTAAAAGCCGAGTACTCTACCATTGAGTTAGCAACCCTTAATTATATTTTTAATAATTCTTAATTCTCTTTTAAATATTTTAATCTTTTTTTTTTTTTATTTCTTTATATTATTTCATTATTCATATTATACATTCAAATTATATATTATATATTAACGAAAAAGAATTCTTATATCTTCTATGTAGATACAATGTGAATGGATTGTATCAAAAAAAATCCAATAAATACATCATTCTAATATTATTAAGATTAGAATTTGAATGTTTTCATTTTATTTTAAAATGAAAAAAAAAATCCTATGAAAAAAAAAAGGATTCATAGATATATTTATCTACGTTTGGATTATATTTGTTTGATAAGTTGTTGTCAATATAAATTGTTTAGAATTGTTTAGAGTTGTTAAAGAATCAAAAAGGGTTCATTGAATCATTCTTTATTTGATTTTTTAGTTCAAATTTTATTTGATTGAATTGGATCTTTTTTATTTCTATTTATAGAGTATATACTTACGAAGTTTTTCAACTTATTGATTAATAGAATCCCAGCCCAGCCCTTGGGAAATGAATATATCTTTTATACTCGAGTTTCATCTTTTGATCGTAGTCTTAAATCTGACTTAATTTGTATTCTTTTTATTATATACTTCATTGATAATGGTTCATTTCTAATGTAATTAATTTAATTCATTAATATGAGTGAAACTAACTTCGTATTTTCAATTCAGAAATCATAATCATAAAGAATGAAAATTAGTATACTCTGGGACGGAAGGATTCGAACCTCCGAATAGCGGGACCAAAACCCGTTGCCTTACCGCTTGGCTACGCCCCATTTCTATTTCCATTCAACACGAATCAAAAATATTATTGTTTTAGGTTGTGCGTCAATTCACGCCAATATCAATATATATACAGAATAGATTCTATTTTCTATTTCTTTTATTCCAAATATCCAATAAAATTTCCAATTTAATTTATTGATCATTCTATCTAATTGAATTAAGATATTTTGATGAAAGTATGATTTCTTCTATTATCTGTAATATAATATATAATATATATATTATTTTCTATTTATTATAATTTATTAATTTATTATAATAATATTTATATTTTATTTATATATCTATTTTTATTTATATATCTATTTTTATTGATTATCTATTTTTATTGATGAAAATATGAAATTTCACATTAGTATACTTTCATTAATCTTCTTTATTTCTTTTCAAATTTAAAATTCAATCGATTTATCTTATTATTCAAAATAAAATGATTCAAAAGAACCTATTTCTTTTATGAAACATAATCATATTTGATATAATAGATTAAAATAAATTACGTATCCATTTAGATTAGATTCTAATGAATTAATAAATTATTTATTGCAAACTTCTAAATACAATTTAGAATCTAAACTCAAATATTAAATCAATTAAATCATAATATTCGTTGTAATATATTATATATAGAATAGATTCATTTACTCAAATCAAAACAAAAATCAAATTATCTTCAAGATAAAAATGTTTCTTATGCTTAATATCTTTAGTTTGATCTGTATCTGTTTTAACTCTACCCTTTCTTCAACTTCAAGTATTTTGTTCTCGGCAAAATTGCCAGAAGCCTATGCTTTTTTGAGTCCAATCATAGATTTTATGCCAGTCATTCCTGTGCTCTTTCTTCTCTTAGCCTTTGTTTGGCAAGCTGCTGTCAGTTTTCGATGAAATCTTGAAGACTATCCTATAAAAAATTGATGATTATTCGAGAATAAATAAAAAAAGGATCTCATCAGATAAGTATTCGAGAATGAAACCAACGATTCAAACATTGAAATTCTTATGTCAATTAAAAAAAATATATACATTACCTTATTTCATTTTTCATTTCTTAATTATAATTATTCTTAATTATAATTATCACATTTTTTTTTCAATTTAAAGATCCTATTAGAATTTGAAGTGGAGTCAACTCTAATTATAAGAAATTAGAGATTTATGGATAAAAAATTTTAGGTAATAAAATGTTCCACTATTAATCTTAATTCAAAATGAATTTGTCCAGATTCCTTCGTTTATTTTTCATTTCATAATTTCATAAAATAAACCACTTCATTTTTTTTTGTTTTAAAAATAGGATATGTAGTATAAAAAAATGGAGAATCTATTTTCTTTTTTTTTTTAATCTTGGAGATTGTGTAATGCTTACTTTAAAACTCTTTGTTTACACAGTAGTAATTTTCTTTGTTTCTCTCTTCATCTTCGGATTTCTATCAAACGATCCAGGACGTAATCCTGGACGTGAAGAATAAAAAAGAAAGAAGAGTTTTTGTTTTCCTTGCTTGATTTTGAAATTAGGTATTTATACACATTTTACATTTGATTTTGAACTTATCAAATCGTTTTGATAAAAAAAAAAAATAAATCGAAATCAAATACTTAAATAATAAACTTCAATGGAAAGAGAGGAAAGAGAGGGATTCGAACCCTCGGTACGAAAAACTCGTACAACGGATTAGCAATCCGACGCTTTAGTCCACTCAGCCATCTCTCCCAATTTAAAAAATAAAACTCATTTCTTACATTACACAATAAAAACCGAAAGATTGAACAAACTCTTTATTTTTTTTTGTATTATCACACAATCACATATATAAACTATATAAATAGAGAATCTACAACTATTATCATCCGTTTTCTAATTCTATTTTTTTTATTCCATATTAATTCGATTCAAAAAAAAAATAGTATGTATATTAATACTTATTAATTTGTTAATTTGATTAGATTCTAAAGAAAAGTTATTCTTTTATTTTAAAGGCCCGGCCTAGTTCATACCCGGCTGGGCCTTTTTTTTTGTTCTAACAATATAGTGTAATTTTGTGATTTTATGGACTTATTTTATTAAAAAAAAAATATTAAATTTAATATTTAAAGGAAGCAATCGAAATCCTAAAAAAATTATTTCTACCCTTACCTTAATGTTATATAGAATTGAGAATTCAATGATATAAAATGATATAAAATAGAAATTCTATTTGTTATTCTATTCAATTTTCTGATTTAATATATATTATATATATATATATAATATATATATTAAAAAAAAAAAAAGAGAAACTATGAAAAAGAAAAATAACTCTTTCTGGTCTGACTTAA